AAGTTTTGTACCGAGGGTTCGAATCCCTCTCTTTCCGTTGAGGATTTGGTATTTTTTTTCTTTTGAATGGAACTTCTTTGTTTGATTTTTTATTTACTAGTTAAAGATATAAAATAGAAAAATCCTAAAAATATTTCAAAATTCAGAAAACACAGAATACATTTTTTTTATTCTTCACGTCCTGGATTACGTCCTGGATCGTTAGATAGGAATCCGAATATGAAAAGAGAAACGAAGAATATCACTACCGTGTAAACAAATAGTTTTAGAGTAAGCATTATAAAATCTCCAAGATAATTAAAAAAACGACAAAGAAAGAGAATAGATTCTCTTATATTAAACATTTTATTTCTTTTAATACTAAGTTTATAAAAAATGAATTGATTTTTAGGTATATATGAGTTTCGAAAATGGACTTGGTTTGTAATAAGAGTTGAGCCTTTATATTACAATTATCAATAATTACTATTAAAAAAAATCCTCTTTCATATTTGCAATTTAGGTATTATATTGGTGATGGGCTCAAATCGAATAATCGAATTCGGATTTTTCAATTGAAAAACGTAGATGAGGATATGATCCGTATTTTTTTTCGTATATACCCAAAAATTTCAATACAATATTGGAATCGAGAATTCACACTGTAAAACTTATCTGATCTTTTAAATTTTTAAAATGTTCGCATTTTCGTTTTCTAATAAATTCTTAATTTTTTTAAGACATGACTCAAATTAAAGATTTCATCGAAAACTTACAGCAGCTTGCCAAACAAAAGCTAAGAGAAAAAAGAGTAAAGGTATTATTGGCATAATATCTACAATTGGATTCAAGAAAGCGTAAGCTTCGGGCAATTTCGCTGAGAAAAAACTACTTGAATAAAGGACGGAGTGAATACAAATACAGACCAAACTAAAGATATTAAGCATAACAAACATTTTGTTCTTTAAGAAAATACAATATATTTTTGCTTTTTTTGAATTAGAATTTGATTTATTATATATATTAATAAAAAAAAATATACAAAAATAAATCAAATAAATTTATATTATATAAATAAAACTAAATGAATCAAATAAGATAAGACCTGCCAAAATCCTTCTTTGATTTGAACTTATCTAGTTCAAAATCTTTTTATTCTGAAATAGAAGAAATCATACTTCTATACAATATCTTAATTGAATTCTATGTAATGATCAATAAATTTAGTTTTATGCTATGTATATACATAGGATATCAAAATCCAAATCCTAGCAACAATTTTTTCTATAGAAATTTTGGAACTGGTGGAATTGACGAACAACCAATATCAATAATAGTGTTTATTAGTGTCAAATCTAAAATGGGGCGTGGCCAAGTGGTAAGGCAACGGGTTTTGGTCCCGCTATTCGGAGGTTCGAATCCTTCCGTCCCAGAGTATATGCATTCCTGATGTATATCATATTTGAATACAAATTTTTTCAAAAAAAAAAAAAAGATTACCCCCCCCTTTTTTTTGAATAATATAATTCGTTTCTAATCTAAATCGACTTGCTTTCGAAGATGTAGATTTAAAAACAAGTCGATTTTTTTCTTTTTTTTTTTTGAATTCCCTTTTTTTAATACAATATCGAGTTAATTTTCAATTTTTTACCTCTTTACTTTATGGTTTTCGTTATATAGAATAAAAACACAGACGTAAAAAGGATAAATTATTATATATCGATTGAATCAATGACTATTCACGATTCCATAATTGAATCAATTACATACTGGATCCAAGCTAAAGGAATGTTATGGTAAAACTTCGTTTAAAACGATGTGGTAAAAAGCAACGTGCGACTTGAAAGACATGATTAGATTAGCTGTGGATTCTTACATCCGCCATTTTCCTAGTATATAGAAATCAACATGCTCTTGGCTCGACATCATTTGTTCTATTCCACTAGAACTTCTTATTTTGGGGACTGGAAAGGGGTTCATGGTGTAATATAGTACATGATGGAGCTCGAGTTTATTCATTTCTCAGGGGCAAGTATCTAAGGTTAGTGAAAATTAATAAGTTAGAACAACTTCGTAAATCTATTTTTGATAGCAAAATTTTGGATAGAAAAATCGAAAGGATCCAATTTGAACAAGGTTCAAAAAAATGGTTGGAATTAGTAAAACTATTTCGATCCTATTTCGATCAAAAGTGTATCCGCAGGAATTAACCCTCTATTTATTTGTATGATTTTTTCAGAGAAAGAAAAAAATGGTATGTTGCTGCCATTTTTTTGAAAAGATTTAAGATTCCCGAAGTAATGTCTAAACCCAATGATTCAAAGAAAAGCGAAAAGATCATGGAACAAGTAAATACCATTTTCAAATTGTCTCATTAATTAATTATATAAATCTATTATAATTAGAAAAAAAAAATAGATTCGAAAGAAAGACAGGCAAGAAAAGGGGGTAGAGACCACTCAATAAATGAAATAGCTAAAGGGTTTCTTTTCTTTCTTTTTAGTTATTTGAGAATTGTCCAATTTGAGTTATGGGGTTACAAATATGAGGAGTTTTTTTAACAAATAAAATACGAAAAAAAACACTTAAGTCATAGTTTAATTGATTTTATTATTTTATTGATCTATTTGACATTTCTTTTTTATACATGCGTATAATTTTTCATTTTCCCGAGCCGTACGAGGATAAAACTTCTTATACGTTTCTAGGGGGGGTGCATTATTCATCTATATCTATCCCAATGAGCCGTTTATCGAATCGTTGCAATCGATGTTCGATCCCGAAGAGAGGGAAGAGATCTTCGGAAAGTAGGTTTTTATGATCCAATAAAGAATCAAACCTATTTAAATATTCCTATTATTCTATATTTCCTTGAACAAGGCGCTCAACCTACAGGAACTGTTCAGGATATTTCAAAAAAGGCAGGTGTTTTTATGGAACTTAGCTCGAATCAACAAATGAAATTCAATTAATGAAATAACAAAAGGGGGGGTGCGGATGACTTATATATAGATTTAAAAAACTCTTTTTTCTTTTACCCCCCCACTCTCTTGTTATCTTTATACCTATACCTAATTTTTTATTTTTTGTTGTTTATATAGAATGTTATTTTCTATAAGCCAAAAAAATAATAGGAAAAAGCAAATGAATAATAACTAAATGAAGTAATTCGACTTATAAATAGATTACCCCCAATGAGGTGGCATTTTTTCATTATTTATTTATTTTTTTAGAATTTTTTTTATTTTTAACATCGACTTGCTCTTTATTATCAGTTACTAATCTTAGTTATCGTATTTATAGACTTTTTTGATAGTAAATACATGACATACAATATTAAAAATGGAATAGTTCTTTGATTTTTCATCCAATGACTATTCATCTATTATATTTTTATGTAAATACAAGAAAAAACTCTATGGAAAAATGGTCGGTCAATTCTATATTGTTAAATAGAGAGTTAGAAGACAGGTGTGAATTAAGTAAATCAATGGAAAGTCTCGGTCCTATTGAAAGTAGCGATGTAAGTGAAGAAGACCAAAAAATTTTAACCCATATGAATAAAAAAATTCATAGTTGGAATGATACTGATAATTCTAGTTACAGTTATTTTGATTATTTAGTAGGTGTCAGAAACATCCAGAATTTAATATCTGAGAAAACTTTTTTAGTTAGAGATAATAAGAGGAACAGTTATTCCATATATTTAGATATTGAAAATCAAACTTTGGAGATTGACAATGATCAGCCTTTCCTAAGTGAACAGGAAAGTTTTTTTTCTAGCTATATGAATAATGTTTCTAAGAGTGATGACGATCATTCCATAGATGATACTAAATATAGTTGGAATAATAACATTAATAGTTGCATTGAGAGTTATCTTTATTATAAAATCTGTATTGACAGTTTCTTTTTAGGTGATAGTGACAAATACAATGACAGTTATTTTTATAGTTACATTTTTGGTAAGGGCATAAATTCTAATGAAAGCGAGAGTTCCAGTTCTAGTATAATAACTAGCACAAATGATACAAATGATCATAATTCGACTATTGGAGAAAGTTCTAATAATTCTGATGAAACTATAAAATATAAGCATTTATGGCTTGAATGTGAAAATTGTTATGGGTTAAATTATAAAAAATTTTTTAAATCAAAAATGAATATTTGTGAACACTGTGGATATCATTTGAAAATGAGCAGTTCCGATAGAATCGAACTTTCGATTGATCCTGGTACTTGGAATCCTATGGATGAAGACATGATTTCTCTGGATCCCATTGAATTTCATTCAGAAGAGGAACCCTATAAAGATCGTATTGATTCTTATCAAAGAAAAACAGGATTAACTGAGGCTGTTCAAACAGGTACGGGTCAACTAAATGGTATTCCTGTAGCAATTGGAATTATGGATTTTCAGTTTATGGGGGGTAGTATGGGATCCGCAGTAGGTGAGAAAATCACCCGTTTGATAGAATATGCTACCAATCAACTTTTGCCTCTTATTCTGGTATGTGCGTCTGGAGGAGCACGTATGCAAGAAGGAAGTTTGAGCTTAATGCAAATGGCTAAAATCTCTTCTGCTTTATATGATTATCAAACAAATAAAAAGTTATTCTATGTATCAATCCTTACATCTCCTACTACAGGTGGGGTAACAGCTAGTTTTGGCATGTTGGGGGATATCATTATTGCCGAACCAAATGCTTATATTGCATTTGCTGGTAAAAGAGTAATTGAACAAACATTGAATAAGGCAGTACCCGAAGGTTCGCAAGCGGCTGAATATTTATTTCACAAAGGCTTATTTGATTCAATCGTACCGCGTAATCTTTTAAAGGGAGTTCTGAGTGAGTTATTTCAATTCCATAATTTCTTTTCTTTGACTCAAAATGAAAAATGAAAACATACATGATCAAAGTAATAAAAGAATCAAAAATACTAAGAATAATAAAAGTAAAAGGGTCTATTATCATACATATGTTTGGTTCTTTTCAAAATAGAAGGTTAAATCCATTAATTTTTTTTGTTCTACATATAGAGTCTACATATACATATATAGTTATATATAGCTATAATCATTAGAATTCCTATATACTTAGTATAAATATACAGGAATTCTAGTGATTATGTACGATCCAAATAAATAACAATATATAATAATAATTGTTATATATATATAAGGTACAAATTGTAAATAGAGGTACACATTTTATGATAAACTTTCCTTCCATTTTTATTCCTTTAGTGGGTCTAGTATTTCCGGCAATTGCAATGGCTTCTTTATTTCTTCATGTTCAAAAAAATAAGATTTTTTAGACACGGTCAGTAGGAACAAATCTCATATATTTTTTTCGATCTGGAAGGAATTCGATAAATTCATCCCAAAAGTTTAGTTTTACAAAGTTAGTTTAGTTTTACAAAGTTAAAATTTAAAATTTAAAGGTCTAAAAAAAATTGTGAATTTTTATAAAAAAATTTGTAGGTCAGAAAATCGACTAATATATCCTATAACGGGGTCCCGAAAACGAAGCAATTTATTTTGGGCCTTTATCATTTTATTAGGATCATTAGGATTGTTATCCGTTGCTGTTTTGAGTTATCTTGGTATGGATTTTTTCTTTTTGTCCAAGGAAATTAGCGATCTTCCATTTATTCCAGACTATATTGATTTTCCATTTATTCCACAAGGAGCCACGATGGGTTTCTATGGACTCGGGGGTCTCCTTATTAGTTTTTATTTGTGGTGGATTATTTTGTGGAATGTAGGTAGTGGTTATGATATGTTCGATAAAAAAGAGACAAAAGTACGTTTTTTTCGTCGGGGATTTCCCGGAAAAAATCGTCATATTATTCTCGAAATACCTATGGAAGAGGTTTTATCGATCCGACTAAAAATTATTAAAGAGGAGAGTTTTTTAAATGGTATCCTTCTTAATGCTATCGTTTATATGGAAACCATAGAAGATGGGTTTATTCCTTTGACTCGCATTGAAGATGATTTGCTTCCAATACAAATTGCAGAAAAAGCTGCTGAGGTATCTAAGTTTTTGGATGTACCGATTTTGTACTTATAAGAATTGGAATTAACTAGAAATTGTAAAAAAAGTTTCAGAATTGTCCTATTTATTTACCGATTGAAATATTTTTGTAGATGGAGCATTATTGGGTTTCGAAATACTACTTTATTATGATTATGAATACACGAAGTGCTCTTTCGTGTATTCATAATCATAATAAAGTAGTATTTTTTTCTTTATTTGAATTGACAGTGAATTCTTTTGATTTATTATTCGATTTACGTATTGTTTTTAAATTTAACAAGGCAAGAACTAACTCTCCAATTGCAACTAAAAAAATGAGAGAATAGAATATATATTTATATAGAATATATAATCTCTATGACTTGTAATAGACTTATTCTTGATAGAAAGATTATTATCATATAGAGTTAGAGTTGAGGAATGAGATGAAATTGAGTTTCATTAAAGAGGAAAAATGACAAAAAATAAAACATTTATTCCCCTTCTATATCTTATATCTATAGTCTTTTTGCCCTGGTGTATCTCTTTCACATTTAAGAAAAGTCTGGAATCTTGGTTTATTAATTGGTGGAATATTAGGCAATCCGAAATTTTCTTGAATGATAGTCAAGAAAAAAGTATTCTGAAAAAATTTATTGAATTTGAGGAACTGTTTTTGTTAGATGAAATGTTAAAGGAATGTCCGGAAACACATCTACAAAATCTTCGTACTGGAATCTATAAAGAAACAATCCAGTTAATCAAAACGCATAATGAAGATCATATAAATACGATTTTTCACTTCTTTACCAATCTAATCTCTTTCTTTATTCTAAGTGGTTATTCTATTCTTGGTAATCAAGAACTTGTTCTTATTAACTCTTGGGTTCGAGAATTTTTCTATAATTTAAGTGACACAATAAAAGCTTTTTCTATTCTTCTATTAACTGATTTATGTATAGGATTCCATTCAACCCATGGTTGGGAATTAATGATTGGTTTTGTCTATAAAGATTTTGGATTTGCTCAAAATGATCAAATTATATCAGGTCTTGTTTCCACTTTTCCAGTTATTTTAGATACAATTTTAAAATATTGGATTTTCCGTTATTTAAATCGCGTATCTCCATCACTTGTAGTGATTTATCATTCAATAAATGACTGACTCAAAAAACGATCCACTTATCCAATTTTAATTTAAAGTTTTTTTAGCTAAAATTAGCTAAAAAAAGAAAAGTTATCTTTTTCCCTTCTTTTTAACTCCCCATTAAATCAAAAAGGGGATTCTTCATCTTGGATAGGGAACTATGTGAGTGACCTACTTAATCTTATTGTAGAAATTTTCAGGATCAAGGATTAGACGATGCAAACTAGAAATGATTTTTCTTGGATAAAGGAAAAGATTACTCGATCCATTTCCATATCGATCATGATATATATAATAATTCGAGCACCCATTTCAAATGCATATCCCATTTTTGCACAGCAGGGTTATGAA